CATATTATTAAAAGCTTGCGGTAAGAAGGGGTTTCGTTCTAGTGCCCGGAAATAATATTCCAAAGCCTTTGTATGCTCTCCATTGCTTGTGTGTATAAGGCCTATGTTATAGAGTATATAACTTCGATCATAGGGATCAATTTCTAGTCGCGTAGCTTCATAATAATTCTGCAAAGCTTCCGCATAATTTCCTTCGGATTGAGCCAACATCCGTTACGGTCGTTCATTCTATTCAAAAAATCTCCGTTCCAAAACCGTACATGAGGTTTTCATCTCATACGGCTCCTCCCTTCTGTACATAGTACTAAGCGAAATAATCTATAGAATAAAAATAGAATTAGTCCCATCTCATTATGGACCGAAAGGGGCTGGTATTTTTCCAAGAAATCTCTAGCCAACCTTCCCGCAAGAGGTTTTTCTTAACACCAATGAATTCTATTAATGCTAGAGGAAAACGATAGCTCCAAGAATTTCTTTGTTCTCAACGCCTCCTATTTAGAGGAATTAGCCACTTCAACGATCTTTGATGGTTATAGGGGTATCCAAAGTACAAACCTGATGGTTGTTTGTTATCCCAACCATTCTTCCCAGCCCTGATACCGATCAGGAAAGGGCTAATTTCTAACAAAGTTTTTCTCTTGTTGATTCCTATTTCTAGGTGTAGTGCTTTTCTCCCCTATGCTGCCTATTGGTACTAGTAGAGTAGGATTGGCCTGTAATACAGAACCTATCCTGTAGGTGTAACCTTTCGCTCAATACTCAAATCTACAATTGAAGCATCTGAGGCCGCATCAATCGAGGATACACGACAGAAGGAATTGTTAGTTCACCTCACCTTCTCCAAGCGTGGGTTTCCTTTACTAATTTTGTTCTCTCTATGCGAACCCCCTCTCTTTCTCGTAAGACTGAGGTGTAGGTAGGGCTAAAAAAAAAAAAAGAGTCAAATCGCACCATCTCTATAATAAGTAAATGCCCTTTTTTCCCCTGAGGTTGTCGGAATTATTCGCAATAAAATATTGGCTACAATTGAGGAGGTCTTATCAATGAAATTTCCATTTATACGGGATCTAGGCATAATTCCCAACCCATTCTATATAGAATTGTTTTCATTCCTTCACAAAATACCATAAAAACAAACACATTCGATTCTTATAAATCGATCGATCCATATATATGCTATAAATGGATAAGAGAGGTATGGATTTTCCGCTCAGCTCAAATTGTGTCCTTTTCCTTCTGTTTGGACAAGAAGAGATATGAAATATTTGACTAAGATTGGATTTCATTCCACTTTTCTATTTCTCAACAATAACTTCTCTCATCAGCTATTTCGCGTTTTCAAAGTCATTAATTGTCTCATACCCTTTTTTAGATTCCGATTGTATGGCGTAGCGTACCTTATGCAAACAGAATTTTAGGGTTCCTTTATTTTATTATGGAATAAGAAGAATTCTTCCATTCTCTTTTTCTTTGGTTTGGGGAAAACCCAAACTAAAACTTTTCGAGGGAGCGGAATTCCTAGTAAAAAAATCCTGGATCCTTCCACTTAGATGAAAAGGAATTTTTCCAATAGAACCAAGGAACCCCCGAGCGGTTGTGGTTGTACCTGTACTGCAGGAATAGGAAAACTCGCTATTCACTCAGTTTATTTTCCATAATAAGATTATGTAGGAGAGATGGCCGAGCGGTTCAAGGCGTAGCATTGGAACTGCTATGTAGACTTTTGTTTACCGAGGGTTCGAATCCCTCTCTTTCCGTTTCTCTTAATTCATCAACGTTAACGATCACAATGTATCAAATCAAATAACAGTTTATTCCAGCAATAATACCTTTATTTAATAGAAATTCTCTATAGTAAATTACTGTGGTATGTAAAATACACATAGAGGAAAGAACAAAAAAAAAAAAGGATCCTAGGGTTAATCCATTTCTGCTAGTTGAATGGAAAATACCAATTAAGGGCCTTAGGTCGATTTAGTTCGGGGAAAGGGGAAGAGGAAGAAAATTCTATGAACCTTTCCTTTTTTCATTAAGTTCAAGTCTTACGAGAGTAATATTCTACAACTAACAACTCATTTATTTTGAGACCGACCCACTTCCTATCTAGGATTTTTTTAACTAGTCCTTTATATTGCAATGTGTCAATCGTCAAATGCTTTGGCAATTTCCCCGGGTCGGATGAAGCAATAGAATTTTGAACCAGACATTTTGATCTTTGGTTATCCTTCGTAGTAATAATATCTCGGGGTTTGCAACGAAAACTTGGTATATCGACTATACGACGATTAACTAAAATATGTCTATGGTTAACTAATTGCCGGGCCTCAGGAATGGTTGAAGCCATACCCAATCGAAAAAGGATATTATCCAAACGCATTTCAAGTAATTGTAGTAAAACCTGACCTGTTGACCTTTTTGCTTTTCCAGCGATATGTACATATCTAAGTAATTGTCGTTCTGTCAGACCATAATGAAAACGCAATTTCTGTTTTTCTTGAAGACGAATACGATATTGCTCTTTTTTCCCAGAATGGAATTTCTTTTTCAGATTACTTCCGGATTTAGGTGTTTTTCTAGTGAGTCCTGGTAAAGCTCCCAGACGGCGTATTTTTTTAAAACGAGGTCCTCGATAACGGGACATGAAGACTCCTTTTTTATTTTATTGAAATTTCATTTTACACAATGAATTTCATTGTATTTACATTAAAGAATACAGCGAAATTAAAACTGAATTAAACTAAAGGATAAACAGAGTAAAATCTACTAAAGTACCACAAAAAATGGAATTTCATCAACATCTGGATTTTTTGTATATATATTATTTATTTTATTGTTTTGTATCTAGCAAAATTGTAAGGTAGAACCACAGAATAGATCCTGGATTCTCCATTTAATTCGGAGAAAAAGAGAGATTCTTGTTCATGGAACATCGATATAGAAAAAAGCCGACTATCGGATTTGAACCGATGACCCTCGCATTACAAATGCGATGCTCTAACCTCTGAGCTAAGTGGGCTTACATAACAGAAATAGTGTAACAAATAGAAATATGTATAGTATAGGAAATCTGTAAAATGTCAGATCTTAATTATTAATCTTAGCTATTAACTAGTTCGAAATTTGAAGTTCTACTTAGAAAAAAATACTAGAACTTCATAAAAATCAAGTTAGCTTGATATGCTTAACTAGAGGATATCCTTAAATAGGATTATAGAATTTATTGAACTTTCTTTTTATTTCTCTAATTCGCAAATTGATTTTTCTAATAGAATAAAATCTATTCCAATTTCTATATTGAATTTGATTTCAGATATTTTCAATTTGATATGGCTCGGACAAGTAATCTAATACATAGAAAAGAATAATATATATGAAAGATATAATAAAGAGAAAATGCGAATTTCTTGGCATTTTCATTCGATCATTATAGACATTTTTTGAGATATTTTGTTTTTTTTTTTGTTATTTCTTAATAATTTAATGATTAATATTTCACTAAGGAGAACATAGAATCATAGCAAATTAAATTGCTAATTCTGATTAGAAAAAAAAAAAAAGGAATATCAAGCGTTAGAGTATGATTTTGAATACTCTAAAAAAGAAGGGTGGGGGAGAGAAAAACTTTGGGATATATTGATTCGGATTGAATTGCAAATACATCAACGATAGAATCAATTCAATTCTGAATTGCAACAAGCAGGGTCTCTCAAATAGAGACGAACTGCTAGACTACGTCGAGTAATGAATTCAACGATTCAAAAAAAAAACTAAGAGATGGATGAAATTACACAAGGAATCTAGGTCTCAATCAAAGAAAAGGAAAATGGGGATATGGCGAAATCGGTAGACGCTACGGACTTGATTGTATTGAGCCTTGGTATGGAAACCTGCTAAGTGGTAACTTCCAAATTCAGAGAAACCCTGGAATTAAAAAAGGGCAATCCTGAGCCAAATCCGTGTTTTGAGAAAACAAGTGGTTCTCGAACTAGAATCCAAAGGAAAAGGATAGGTGCAGAGACTCAATGGAAGCTGTTCTAACGAATCGAGTTGATTACGTTGTGTTGGTAGTGGAACTCCCTCTAAATTAGAGAAAGTAAGGGGTTTATACATCTAATACACACATATGGATACTGACATAGCAAACGATTAATCACAGAACCCATATCATAATATAGGTTCTTTATTCTTTTTTAGAATGAAATTAGGAATGATTATGAAATAGAAAATTCAGAATTTTTTTAGAATTATTGTGAATCCATTCCAATCGAATATTGAGTAATCAAATCCTTCAATTCATAGTTTTCGAGATCTTTTAAAAAGTGGATTAATCGGACGAGGATAAAGAGAGAGTCCCATTCTACATGTCAATACTGACAACAATGAAATTTCTAGTAAAAGGAAAATCCGTCGACTTTATAAGTCGTGAGGGTTCAAGTCCCTCTATCCCCAAACCCTCTTTTATTCCCTAACTCTAACTATACTATAGTATTTATCCTCTTTTTTTCTTTTTATCAATCGGTTTAAGATTCATTAACTTTCTCATTCTACTCTTTCACAAAGGAGTGCGAAGAGAACTCAATGGATCTTATGCTATTCATTGAATAGATTTCTTTTTTATTATAGTATAGGCAAGGAACTTCGATTATTAACTCTATTTTTAAGTATTATTAAGTAAGCCATGCACAATGCATAGGACTACCCCCCCCCCATTTCCAAATTTGGAATTTGGAATACTTTATTGATTTTTTAGTCCCTTTAATTGACATAGATACAAATACTCTACTAGGATGATGCACAAGAAAAGGTCAGGATAGCTCAGTTGGTAGAGCAGAGGACTGAAAATCCTCGTGTCACCAGTTCAAATCTGGTTCCTGGCACAGAAAAAAAAAAAGGATCTACCGAATAGGTATTGATACAAATACCTCGAGATAGGTTGGAATACATATTCGTTAATAATATAGATAGAGTATGATTTATTCATCTAAGTAGATAAATCTCTA